CCAATCAGTCCTTCCCATGGGTTAGTGTCCCACCAAATAATTGGAGGAGTGAAATCCTAATCTAATTCAAAAAAAGCAGTAAGTCCAAGGAAATAAACTAATAAAAAATACGTATTTTTTTTTTTCGGATTAAACAAAGGGATTCGCAAATAAAAGTGCTAACGCTACAACCAGTCCATAAATTGTTAAAGCTTCCATAAAAGCCAGACTAAGCAATAAAGTACCTCGTATTTTTCCCTCCGCCTCGGGCTGTCTCGCGATCCCTTCTACAGCTTGGCCCGCAGCAGTACCTTGACCAACCCCAGGTCCAATAGAAGCAAGCCCGACGGCCAACCCAGCAGCAATAACGGAAGCGGCAGAAATCAGTGGATTCATGATAAGTTCCTCACACCAAAATAAGTAAATAGTTAATGATACGATCAACCAATAAATTATGACTTAATTATTCCATCGCTAAGATCTATACAGTCGAAGGAAATAAGAACTCGGAATTGAAGTAATAATATTATTATTGAATTATCAGAACGGCTTCGATATTTCTTTTTTAGTTTTTATTCACAGAATTTTTTTGAATCCATACCATTCTTTTTGAATTTTTCGTTTTTTCTTATTTTCTTGATTGAATCTCTTTATTCAATAGTCACTTTATTTTATTCATTTAATATTCAATTCACAACTACAAAGGAAATGGAGGGGATTCCATTGGAATTCCTATCTAAATTCACAGTAATAGAGCCGCTTAGATATTACATATATAACTAATTAATATCTAATATTACATATACATGTGTTTCTTGGATAACGTAAATCAACCATTCATATCTTACATTCAATCGGATTATAGAATCATTCTTCGAAACATTCACAAGAGTTGTCTTATACTAATTAGAGTACATACATCTAGTTCGGCCCCCCCTAACCAATCCATTTTTTTTTATAAATTTGAATTTAGTTTTTTGTAAATCTTTATTTTTTCTTTTTTACTCGCCGACGCAGGTACAATCAATCTACATGGACAAATTCGTTAGATCGAATCGTTGCATCGAAATAGAAGTATTTGATTGATCTAAGTTCAGGTAATTTATTATTTATTAAAATTCTCTTTTGGTCAACCGTTTAATTGGATGAAATCCACTTGAATGGGAATTTTTCTATATAACAATAGCATCTTTTTTAAAATAGCACACTATAATACTATAAGTATTACAATCCTAATTATTATTCAGATTATGATTACTAATATCTAATAATATTGGATATTGGAATTAAATGAACAAAACAATATAAAGATAGTATTCATTGGGGGGGGGGATAAATAGACCGAACTGGAATTTTAGGAAAAAGATCTTTTCGATCTCTTTCCTTTTTTTTACTTCCCCTTTTGTTTGTTGCAATTCCCTAATACCGCTAATATCTTATTTTTGACTATTACTTCTATACTTTATATAGTTTATATTTATATAATTTATCTATTTATTTTTATATATTATGCTCCTTAAGCAGATTACCTTGATACGCACATATATTGCGTAAGGCTTAAACCAAAAAAAGACTATTTCGAAAACTAGTCAATGATGACCCTCCATGGATTCGCCTATATAAGCCGCAGCTAAAGTTGCAAAAATAAGAGCTTGAATACCGCTTGTAAATAATCCAAGTAACATGACGGGTATAGGAACCACTGAGGGTACTAAAGAAACAAGAACAAGAACTACTAATTCATCAGCTAATATATTTCCGAAAAGTCGAAAACTAAGTGATAGGGGTTTTGTGAAATCTTCTAAAATATTAATGGGTAAAAGGATTGGAGTTGGTTGAATGTATTTACCAAAATAACCTAATCCTTTTTTACTAAGACCCGCATAGAAATATGCTACTGACGTGAGTAAAGCTAAAGCAACAGTAGTATTTATATCATTTGTAGGCGCGGCTAATTCCCCATGAGGTAACTTTATGATTTTCCAAGGTAAAAGAGCACCCGACCAATTCGAAACAAAAATAAATAGAAACAAAGTTCCAATAAAGGGAACCCATGGACCGTATTCTTCGCCAATCTGAGTTTTGCTCACATCTCGAATGAATTCAAGAACATATTCGAAGAAATTCTGACTGTCAGTAGGAATGGTTTGTGGATTACGAACAGCTATAATGGCTGAACCTAATAAGATAGCAATTACAACCCAAGAAGTAATAATTACTTGGGCATGGACTTGAAAACCTCCTATTTTCCAATAGAAATGTTGGCCGACTTCCACACCGGATATATCGTATAAGCCTTTTAGTGTGTTGATATAACATAATAGAACATTCATATTGCCCTCTGAAAAAAATAGAACTTTAAAAAGAATTATTTTGATTCAACCTTCTCTTTTTTCGACTTGCCTAGTTGACTTATATATATTTGTATACCAATTAATTACATAATATCCCTAGTTACTTGTATCTCTTTTAGGAATCATAACCGATTTCATAAATCTATGGAGTTCCCAAAATAATTTTTTTATTTTATTATTCATTATTAATATGAATCAAGGATTTCGTATATAACTAGAACGACCCTCACAAATTGCAAATACTAATTTGTTAAGAATTAATCGGATTGAAGCTATCGCGTCATCATTTGCTGGGATCGAAATATCAGCGAGACCTGGGTCACAATTTGTATCGATTAAACAAATCGTTGGAATTCCCAAAATCATACATTCTCGAAGAGCCATATATTCTTCTTGCTGATCAACGATTATTACAATATCGGGTAATCCAGTCATATATTTGATCCCGCCCAGATATGTTTGCAAGTGAGATAATTGTCTCTTCAACATAGCTGAATCTCTTTTCGGAAGACGATTGAGTCTCCCCATCTTTTGTTCCGTTCTCAAGTCCCTGAACTTATGAAGTATCGTTTCCGTAGTATACCAATTCGTTAACATACCGCCTAGCCATTTTTTATTAACATAATGACAACGGGCCCTTATTGCAGCCCGTGCTACTGAATCGGCTGCTTTATTTTTGGTACCAACAATTAAGAATTGCTTTCCCCTACTTGCTGTATCAAAAACTAAATCACAAGCTTCTGATAAAAAACGGGCAGTTCTAATAAGATTTATAATATGAATACCTTTACGCTTTGAAGAGATATAAGGTTCCATTCTAGGATTCCATTTACTAGTACCATGACCAAAATGAACTCCTGCTTCCATCATTTCTTCCAAATGGATGTTCCAATATCTTCTTGTCATTTATTTATCCGCACCTCCTTTCTTTTTATTAAAAAAAAGAGAGACGGGGTGCCCTGAAATAGAAATAAATAATTGTTCCGATGGAACCTTCGTTTCTACCTCTAACGGATATTGGCCATTGATACACGATTCAAACCATTAATATTAATTTCTTTCTATTCTATTTGTTATTTTATTATCTTTATTACTATATACCAAATAAAAATAAAAAATAAAAAAATGACCGCAAATACAAATAGCTAAAAAGAAAGGGGGTGAATCCGCTCTTAGGAATCATTCAACCCTCGAAATGATTGTCTCAGTGTATCGTGTAAATTCCTTGAAATGAAAAAATCAAATAATTCTCTGTGGTGGAACAAAATATCTCGCATTTCTGCCTCGAATAGTTTATTGTTTTTGGTTTCCAAAGGAATGTTGGTATGTTGCCTTGAACGTTGCACTAATCCGTTGAATCCCGTACCAACGGGTATCATCCCCCCTAGAACAACGTTCTCTTTCAGACCTTTCAACCAATCGATACGACCCCGGAGAGCGGCTTTTGCTAAAACTCGAGCAGTTTCTTGAAAACTTGCTTCGGATATAAAACTTTGAGTATTTAGAGATGCTTTCGTTATTCCCAATAAGATAGCTCGGTAACAGATCGCTTCTTCCAAAGCGCGCCCTGTTCGTTCCGCCCGCAACAATTCAATCAGTTCTCCGGGTGAAAAAACATTAGACATTCCCTCTTCTGAAACCAACACTTTTGATGTTATTTGACGCACAATAATTTCTATATGTCGATTATGAATCTGCACCCCCTGAGATCTATAAACTTTTTGGATCTTATTAACCAAAGAGATACGCCCTTGCACTATAGTTAGCTCAGCACCAATCAAGAATCTCCAAGGAATTCCAATAATTTTTGTTATACTCTTGTTCCAACCCTCCATTCTCTTTTCTAGGTTCATCGATATTGAATCAATCGAACGCACTTCTAACACTTGTTCCACTTTTGGAAGACCTTGCGTTATATCCCTAGATCTCGATTTTTCATATATAAATGTAACTAATGTATCTCCTTTGTAAAGGATTTCTCCATAATGGCCATGAACGGTTGCTCCCGGAGTGGCCAAATAAGCTTTAGCCGATCTTATTACTACAGAGTCAATTTGAACAATTAGAACTTGACCCGATTTTAAGTGCGGTCCGTTTTTGGATATACATAAATTTTCACAAATAAACTGCCCAAGGCTAATTATTCTAGACGCTTCTTCACAATAATTATGATGGAGAAAATTCCAATTCAAATTGAATGGATTCAAAACGATGTTACCGCGCGGATCGGGATTATTATAAATAGAAACCCTACCATTTTCATCCATTAAATAATATTTAAGCACTTGAAAAGTCTGTTTGAAATTGTCAAGTTGTAAATATTTAGTTCCCGAGATCTGATTATAAGTTATTAAATGGTAAAATGAATAAAAATGCGCAATTTGAGGGGTTCTTCCTAATCCTAAAGGTCCCAAGGAATTCCTAATTGGAATTAGACTATCTCTTTTCATTGATTCTTTTTTTATTACATCATTGTAATATTTTATATCGTTGAATGGACCCATTTGAAAACAATTAGATGCTGACAAAATTATAAAAGACTGGCATTCCTTATTCCTCTTCAACAACGTACGAATAGTTACTTGATTTTGGCTAAGTGATTGTTGAATCCCTGCCTTGGAAGAAATAGAATAAAATGGATTGATACTGGTGCGGTCTGGCCTCTTA